TTATATATTTTAAGTTAACTTGCTGTTATAGCTTTTGTTAAACATACTAAAACTGTTTGTTAAAAGATTCGTACATTTAATGAGTCTGAACCCTTTTTCCCAAAAAAAAACTCAGTAGAAAAAATAAACTAAAAATTTTGAAATCAACAAAATTTCCTGACAAAAGCCAAAATTGTCGTATTCCAAGTAGTACTGTAAGGCCTATCAAAATAAAAAAAGTGTAATGATATAAATAACCTGTTTGTAACTTAGAAATATTTCAAGCTTTTTTTGTTATAATTGACGATAATCCCATGGGTCCAAAAACTTCTATGATTCCTCTATCAATTATCTTGTAAGTAATTGTATAACTAATCGTAAAAAAAAACTGACTTACATATTCATTATATACTTTGTCAAAAAACCATTTTTTGTTAAGAAAATTGTAAACTTTTTTGCCTAAAACAGACATTTTTAATTGAACTAACAATTTATTACCAAACAAATACAGCAAAAATGAAGATATAGAGCCCAGTAAACTTAAAGCTACAGGCAGTATTTTATACATATGGGTAATAAATTCCGAATCTACTCGATTCATGTTTTCACTGCTAACAAAAACAGCATTTCCTCAAAAATCAGTTCCAAACCCAATAATCATATCTTTAGAATAGAATCCGATTAATACACTAGGAATAGACAAAAGCAACAAAGAAAGGGATATTTGGTAAGATGAGTCGTAAGCTGCACAAATTACTGTCTTATAACCATTCGGCGTTGATAAAAAAGTGAGGTAAACTAACCGTGTCGAATAAAACGCTGTAAGAAAAGCGCCGACGCTCCCTAAAATATAACTAAAATGACCTTCTGATGTGTATTTACCGTAAGCAACTTCAAGAATAACATCTTTTGAATAGAACCCTGTTAAAAAAGGAAAACCGATGAGTGCAAGTGAGCCAATAACCATCATTGAGTAGGTAAATGGTATTAAATTTTTTAAGCCTCCCATTTTTCGCATGTCTTGCTCATCCGCAACAGCATGAATAATAGAGCCAGCACCTAAAAAAAGTAACGCTTTAAAAAAAGCATGGTTGACTAAATGAAAAACCCCAACTGAATAATTAGACAACCCACAAGCGAAAACCATATAACCAAGTTGACTACAAGTTGAATAAGCTATTACTCGTTTTAAATCGTTTTGTAGTAAACCAACGGTAGCAGCAAAAAAGGCAGTACAAGCACCTATAACTGTAACTAAGCTAAGTATGCTGGGAGCATACTCAAATAACGGGGAAGTACGAGCAATTAAAAATACTCCGGCTGTTACCATTGTTGCTGCGTGAATTAAAGCGGATACAGGTGTTGGACCTTCCATAGCGTCAGGAAGCCAAGTATGCAAGCCTAATTGTGCAGATTTACCCACAGCACCTACAAATAAAAAAAAACATACAATAGAAATCAAGTCAAAGTCTAAACCTAAGAAATTAAAAAGTTTATTTGTAAAAATTGGAGTTATTGCAAAAACTGTAGCATAATCTACGGCTTTGTATTCAACAAAAACGATCAAAATACCAAGTACAAGTCCAAAGTCTCCAATTCGGTTTAAAACCATTGCTTTTATTGCTGCTTTATTTGCTTGTATCCTCGTGAATCAAAAATTAATAAGTAGATAAGAGCAAAGGCCTACTCCTTCTCAACCAACAAACATTTGTATGAAATTATCCGCAGTAACTAAAATCAACATAAAAAATGTAAAAAGCGAAAGATAAGACATAAATCGAGGAAGATGAGGATCATAAGCCATATACTCAGTAGAGTATAAATGTACTATAGAAGAAACAAACGTAACAACACAACACATAACAACTGTCAAAGAATCAAATAAAAATCCTCAATCTGCATTTAGCATTTCAGAATTAATTCAAGGTGCAAATTTTATATAGACACAACAATTTAGTAATGCCACTTCATAAAAAGCAAAAGAGGATAAGATAAAAGCAAATATTAAACAGCTTACTGTAATATAGGAAGCTCCAAAAGGACCAAGTTTTCGGCCGAATAATCCAGCACAGAAAGAGCCAATTAAGGGAAAAAAAATTAACAATAAATACATAAAAAGTTTGTAAGTAATTAACTTAAAACTTTAACCTAAAAAAGTAAACATAGGCAATAATAGATTTGAACTATTAACTTTTTCATTAAAGAAGCGTTGCTTCAAAACCACCAGAAACAACGTCAACTTTAGCCGGTTTTATTAGTTGAACACTACGACCCCAAGTTGTGTCTGTTAGGTCTGTTGGGAACTCTACTAACCGCAATAAACCTGGTTCCGGGTTTATTTCGGCAACACGGCTTGAATAAACCGGATAGGGACCTTGACTAGTACAAACTTCAGCCCATCCTGCTATACAGCTACCCCGAATACGAGCTTCTATCGATGTATCCAAAAGAAACCGGGAACCTGATACATCAATAGGCATGTTGAAGGGTAGGTAACCCTCTGTAACTTTATGGATAAGGAACATTGTCCCGTCGTCGTAAACCCAATAAACGACGGCAGCTCCCGCTTTCACTAGAGCAGCGTCCCAAACCATTAGTTGTTTGAATAATTTATAACAAGTAGAAATTTGCCAAAATTATTAAGTCTTAGACCATAACTAAAAATTAACAATAAAAAGCCCGATGAAAAAACGCCCAGTATAAAATATTTTAAGCCAGCATCTACAGATAAAGATCAACAAATTCCTGGTGACCCGGTAATGCTGTTCCTTCCAAGGTCCAACCCATTTGGGTTGGGTGCCCTATATATTCAGTGACTACTGCTTCAGGGTTTACTGGAGCCACATTGGAATATACAGAATAGTGCCCTGCTCTCTAGCCTCACTTGCTATCATCACTGCAAAAGACTCTGCTATGACCGAATCATCTAGAGAAAAGTGGCGAACTTTCGTTGAGCGCGTTGCTAAATTGTTAACTGTTAGCCCTACACTCAGCTGGAAAGGTAAAATGTGACGGGGTAACTGTTGGACCACATACATATTATAAATTAATGAGTTATTGTGAACTACTTAACCGTAATAAATTAAGGCACGGGCGCCTGCTGCCGCGTGAGCAGCGTCAATATCAGATAAAGTTAAAAGCGGAAGATAAGACATAAATCGAGGAAGATGAGGGTCATAAGAAATTCACTCAGTTGACTAAAATTGTCTACTATATTTAAAAAAAGATTTAAAAATACCACTCCATAAAAAACAAAAAAAGATAAAATAAAAGCAAGACTAATGTGGGGAGTATAATGCATACCTAAACAGACCCCTGCAGAAAACCTAAAACTCCAAGCGTAGGTTAGGTTTAATGGGCTAGGGTAATGTATTAAATGACCATCTAAAATATACAATAAGTAATTTCTACCCCATCTTATTGTTTTGATAACAAAAAAGAGGATAAGATTACTATAATTATTTGAATAATTTATAAAAGGTAGGAATTATTTATTGTCAATTTTCGGAGGTTTCCAATTATGTGAAAAATCTTGGGTGTGGAACCTAACGATTTCATCACTGAGAGCTCTTGGCTGATCCATAGTATCCTGCGAGTCAACCAAATCTCCTCGGGTATCCCAATAATTACCTTTACCGTCTGATCCTACGGATATTAACATCATGTCAATGAGATAGGTGTAACGGATATTGGCTCTTGTTTGTTATGCTAACCATATAACCATGAGGATCTTGCATATTATCCAGATGGTGTTCCGCAAAATCGAAAGAAGACTTATTAACCCAGTTGCCCCGTTTACTTAAACATGGGCTTTGATCCGTGACGCTTAGCGGCGCTTTGTACCATTGGTACGCTGGATCTGATAAGGGCAGCACGTTGCTATGCCGCCGAAAGTACCTGCCTCATAGCGTCTCAGTACGGCAAAAAAAAGATAAATACTAATTTTTCCCAATTAGCTGTTTCTTTTTTTATTCTTTTTTTGAATGCGTATAGACTATACGCCTGAACTGCGTTTTTACAATAAACTTTAAAGAAAACTTTTTTTTCTGCCTAATTATTCATTGTTGTGTGACGGATCCTGTTACAGGGTAATAAAAATCTTAAAAAATGAAGAAATGCTTTTTACTTTTTAATGACCTAAAGAGCCGCTTACAGTAAGGCCCGCTAAGAGTACGGTTATTTAGGCAATTAGTGGAAATAACCGCTTACAATGGGCTTATTTTCAATAATGACCTAAAGAGCCGCTTACAGTAAGGCCCGCTAAGAGTACGGTTATTTAGGCAATTAGTGGAAATAACCGCTTACAATGGGCTTATTTTCAATAATGACCTAAATTATTTTGAAGAAAAACCTAAATTAAAAACCTAAAGAACCGCTTACAATGGGCTTATTTTCAATAATGACCTAAAGAGCCGCTTACAGTAAGGCCCGCTAAGAGTACGGTTATTTAGGTCATTAATAAAAAGTAAAAAGCATTTCTTACTTTTTTGTAATTTTTATCACAATATAAGGGAATGGAATACAACTATTTATTATAATATAAGATGAAAAAAAATATAAAGTAAAAAGTATTTCTTGTTTTTTTATAATTTTTGTCACAGTATAAGGGGGTAGAAAGAAAAGGGGGTAGAAAGAAAAGGAATAGAAAGAAAAAGAATAGAAAGAAAAAGAATGGTTGGAGCAATAAAGGTTCAAAAGAAATTTTTTTCTCGAAGAGTTTCTAATTGTGATAATCTTTAAGCCATGCGCAATGATCAGCTTGATAGAATCTATTCTGGGGATTGTCATAAAAGTATATACATAATACAAATAAACAGCAGCATATGCTCCATCTGCGCCTAGTAAAAAAATGCTTCCAATATATATGAAGGGGATATAACTCAATAGGTAGAGTGTATGCTTTGCAAGCATGAAGTTATCGGTTCAATTCCGATTATCTCCAAGTCAGTATTACAGACATAGCGAACAAAAAGACATCCTGAAATCTGTGGACTCAAGAGTAGTTTAGAATCAATTTATTTAAATACTAATTGTTTATAAGGGAATTGTTAATAATATTTTATTCTGATTAAAATTTTTAAATTAATTATTCAAAAATTTTTTATTACACAGAAAGAACAAAAAAATCATTTTAGTTATACGAGAACAAAATATGGTCGAACTTTGACAGCTTCTTTGGTTACACTTTTTATTACAGCCAACGAAGTCGTTAGTTTTAACGAGTTAATTTCGTATTTAACGGACACTGTTATGTTTCTAATAGGGTTTACTGGGTTTTTGATGTTATTTCCCCGTTTTTTCCACACCCTACAACCTTTATTTTTATCAGAATTCTTTTCAATGTGAGGGGGATAACCAGGTACAGTCAGAAAACTACACCAAAGATTTCCAACACCCGTTAGTAAAACCACTATTCGTTAATAAGTGGAAAAATTAAAGCTCCTTGCACCATCCCACGTTAGACCACATCTTAACGAGTTGTGGTGTGAACCCAAAGTCATTGATGGCCCCAAAAGACAAGGTTTTTTTTAGGATCAAGTTTTTTGGAAAGAGAGTGCGTTTTTAACCCTTCAACTATCTTTTTGATAGAAGAAAATTCTGGCGAATATAACTCAGTTAGGTTAGAGTGCTAGATTGTGATTCTAGATGTCATGGGTTCGAATCCCATTATTCGCCTTTAATACATTTTGTTCAGCTGAAGGCCTAGGTATATGCCACGGCGGATTTAGCTGAAAACAAAATTATAAATCTTTTTATTGCATTAAATCCATACCTCAACATTAACTACATAAAAGAACGTTTGTAAAACGAAATATTATAAACCAAAACTATAGTTTATAATTTCTCTAATCAAAAAGGAGTTTTAATGGATATAAACAAATTTTAACTGAAAAGTTAACCTAAAAAAAGGGTTAAATAAAAAAGCAATTAAAATTTTTCTAAGACTAGTGAATTGAAACATCTTAGTAACTAGGCAAAAAATCAACCGAGAGACCGTGAGTAGTGGCGAGCAAAACCGGTATAGACTATTCTTAAAAAATATATATGATATTCTTAAAATCTAGTAACCAAAGAAGGTAACATAAATTACAAAAGAGATGCAGTCCTGTAAAGTATATTATAGTCTTTTAAGATACAAAGTAAAACGACACACGTCATGTGTTGTTTTAATATTGGGGCACCACCCTCAAAGTCTAAAAAGTGTTAATGATTGATAGTGAATAAGTACCGTAAGGGGAAGGTGAAAAAATATTTGAAATTTAATGTATACAATCTGTTGTAGCTTAAGATAAAAGCCACAGCGTTCCTTTTGCATAATGAATCAATGAGTTTATATCAATGGCAAGCTTAAGCAGTTAAAAGTGTAGGCTAAAAAAAATTAAGTTATAAATTGCTTTTAATAGATTCAATCTTATTAACCAATATAAGTCTTTGATATAAGACCCGAAACTAAGTGATCTAACCATGAACAGGCTGAATTTAAAGCGGCAACGCTTATTGGAGGGCCGAACTCGTGTCTGTGGAAAAATACTGAGATGATTTGTGGTTAGGGGTGAAAGGCCAAACAAACTTAGATATAGCTGGTTTTCTGCGAAATCTATTTAAGTAGAGCGTTTAGAATTCTTTATTTTAAGGTAGAGCACTCAATAAATAAGGGGGGCGTAAAGTCTTACTGCATTTAATGAAACTCCAAAAATAAAATAGAATTAACTAACCTAACGAATTTGATATTAGCTTTTTTAGATTAACAGTTTATGCCACATAAGGTGTAAATATCAGACCAGAAAAACTTTCAGGCCTGGTAACATAATTGGTTGTTAATATTATTAAAATAGTTGGGCCTATTGATGGTCTTTTAACCGCCCCTTTGCGCGAGGGCGATAAAAGGTTTATACAGTTAATTATAAAAAGATTTTAAACAGACAGACTATGAGTGCTAAGATTCATAGTCAAAAGGGAAACAGCCCTGATTATTTGTTAAGGCCCTTAAAAGTAATTAAGTGAAAAAGAAAGTAAAAAAATGTTAACAGCGAACAAGTAGGCTTGGAAGCAGCCAACGTTTCAAGAAAGCGTAACAAATCATTCGTTTAGCTTTTTAGCATCGAAAATGTATAGGGACTAAAATTACTTGCCGAAACAATAGATTTATGCTGATTAAAAAAAAAAAATAAAAATTTTTTTTTATATTAGTTTATATGGTAGCAGAACGTTTTGTAGATTAAAGAAAATTTATAGTTATATAAATTAGAAAAATCAAAAATGAAAATATTGATATGAGTAGCGAAAAACGTTTCAGTGATAAATAAACTACGTCACCTTAAGTTCAAGGTTTATAAGGCTATAGCTAAACTTCCTTAACATTAATCGGTCCCTAAGGCAATAACGAAAGTTACAGTTGATGGGTGATATTTTATCATATTTTATAGTGACAAAATATAAATTTAGTTTTATCCCAAGATATTCACATGCATTATTTTTGATGTTATGAGGAAAAAAAATTTGAAACTTCAAGCAAAACATATTTGGGTAAACACCTTTTTTATATTTTCAAGAAACAGCTTAAAATAATACCGTACTGTAAACCGACACAGGTGAACAAATTTAGTAAATTAAGGTGCTTGAGTTAATTGTATTGAAGGAACTCGGCAAAATTGCTCCGTAACTTCGGAATAAGGAGTGGCTTTTTTAAAAAGTTGTCACAAAATCGAGGACAGCGACTGTTTAATAAAAACACAGGTCTCTGCAAATTTGAAAAAAGAAGTATAGAGACTGACGCCTGCCCGGTGCTGCAAGATTAATAGAAAAAGTTTTGGCTTTGACTTTAACCCCCAGTAAACGGCGGCTGTAACTCTGACGGTCCAAAGGTAGCGAAATTCCTTGGCATTTAATTGGTGTCCTGCATGAATGGCGTAACGACTGTCCTACTGTCTCCAATGCAATCTCAGTGAAATTGAAGTGTCTGTGAAGATGCAGACTACTTGCGGCTAGACGGAAAGACCCTGTGCACCTTTACTATAGTTATAAATTGTAATAAAATTTTTTTTTGTGTAGTATACGTGGTAAGTTTTTATTAGACCGTAACACAAGTTATTTGTTTAAACATATTTGAAATACCACTCTTAAAAACTTTTGTTACTCATAATTTTAAACAGTTTATAATGGGTAGTTTGACTGGGGCGGTCGCCTCCTAAAAGGTAACGGAGGCGTACGAAGGTGAGCTCAAATTGTAAAAAATCAATTCAAGAGCGTAATAGTATATTGTTTACTTGACTGAAAGATTGACAAATCAAACAGAGATGAAAGTCGGTTATAGTGATCCGGTGGCTCTGAGTGGAAAAGGCCATCGCTCAACGGATAAAAGGTACGCCAGGGATAACAGGCTAATCATTCTTTAGAGACCCTATCGATGGAGTGGTTTGGCACCTCGATGTTGGATTATCGCATCCTGGAGCTGTAAGTGGTTCCAAGGGTTTGGCTGTTCGCCAAGGAAGGCGGTACATGATCTGAGTTTAGAACGTTGTAAAACAGTTTGGTCCCTATCTACCGTGAGTGTTAAAAATTAAAAGGAGTAGACCTTAGTACGAGAGGACCGGGAAAAGTAAATCTCTGGTGAATCGATTGTTTATTAAAGCATTGTCGAGTAGCTATATTTATGATAGATAATTGTTGAAAGCATTTAAACAAGAAACTAACCTTGAAAAATTTTTTTTAAAATTCGTAAAAGACTATTACGGAATAGGTTTAATGTGTACGAATTGTAAGATTTTTAGCAAATAAACACTAATTTTATATTGTCATAGATTTATATTTCTATTAGTATTTGTAGATATAGTTTTGTTGTGCAAAGCATTGAAATTATGTTTTAAATGTTTCGATTATAGCTGACGCTATAAAACAGCATCTAAACAAAATTAGAAACGTAAGCTTCCACGCTTTCAGTAGAATATTTTATTACACCTAAAATTTATGTTTATTATTTTATCCATTTATTCTAAGAATTTAAACTCATTAACAGATTTTTTAAAATTCTTTTACAAGTTTAAAACAAACAAAATTTTTGAAATAAAGTTTTGTACAGTACAATCACAACAACGACGACAGTTCTTTTTTCTTTCTACGTTACAGTCACCTCATGTTAACAAAAAATCGCAAGAACAATTTGGTTATTACACATATAGCAAAAAATTAAAAATTAATATATTCCAAATGGCTAAATTTCTAGCAATCTGAAAAACAGTTAATACAGCATTATTTCCGGATATTAAAATAAACACGCGGTTTCAGCTTTGTAATAAACCTGTAAAACTTAAATTGACAGATAAAATTAATGTTGACAAGTTTAAATTAAAGTTTCTAAAAAAAGAAAAAACTTCTTACATGAATAAGTTTAAAAAGCAGACAGTAACAAGTTTTACCCCAAAACAATTATTTAATGCTCAAGCAAAAAACCTAAAATTGAGATATTATAAAAAAGTATCTAACACAACAGCCTATACGTTTTTGAAATTATTAGACATAAATGGGGAGATCCTCCAAAGCAGCTGCAATTTTAACTATGAGCCAGCCGCTGGTGAACCAACTCCCGGCGAAATAACGCTAGAAAAAAGTGTTTAGGGAGAGCAAAAACCTAAAAATGGTTGCGTCGACAGTTCGAACCTTTTTTTAAATATATTATGTTAAACATTTTATAGGCTACATCTACTAACTTAAAAAAGAATCAAAATTACTAATTACTTTTTAAAACACCTTTTAAAACGAACAAGATTTCAGTGATATTTAGCTGATATTGTTGTTTGTATTAACTATTTACAATAGCTTATAAAAAGATATTCCAATAGATAGAACTAAAAATATTAAAAGTTTATAACTCAGTTGGTTTAGAGCGTACGCCTGATAAATGTAAGGTCAGTAGTTCAAGTCTACTTAAGCTTATATGCTGACGCTTTTTTATAATCTGAACGAACTTTTTTTGGGGTTTTTGTTTTTTATTTTCCAAATGCTTTGGGTCACCCAGACAATTATATTCTTGCAGACCTTATGTAGACCCTAGCCCACATTGTCCCTGAATGGTATTTCTTACCATTTTACGCAATTTTGCGTTCTATTCCGGACAAACTTGGTGGAGTAGCTGCAATGGGAGGAGCTCTTATCATTTTGTTTTTAATTCCATTTATAAATACTTCTGAAATTCGAAGTACCACTTTTAGGCCGATTTTCAAGGTGTTTTATTGGTTGCTTGTTGCCGATTTTTTATTACTAGGGTGAATTGGTCAGAAACCTGTTAAAGACATTTACGTTGTAGTAGGCCAAGCCGCCACACTTTTTTACTTCCTGTTTTTCATTGTTTTAATCCCAGCAATTGGAACGCTTGAAGCTAAAATTGTAAGGTTTGATATAACACCAAAGAACTAATAGTTTAAAGCTATTATTATGCAATGACGTTAAAAAAAAAAAGCTTATTAAAAAAAATAAAGAATTTTACTATTAATTTTGGACCCCAACACCCCGCAGCTCACGGTGTATTGAGATTAGTAATAGAGCTTAACGGTGAAATAGTAAATCGTGCAGACCCTCATATCGGTTTATTAGATAGAAGCACAGAAAAATTAATTGAATATAAGAATTATGTTCAATCATTACCATATTTTGATCGTTTAGATTATGTATCTATGATGGCTCAAGAGCACAGTTACTGTTTAGTAATTTTTAAGGTGCGAGTCAAAAATTCATCCTTTTATGATTTTATCAGTTCCGTTCTGATTGCAGCATTTTTGTTGTTGTTAGCGTTGCCCTGGAACTGGGAGCATGAATTAATGAAAGCTGGAGCCGGCGCTTTTGTTAGAGTGTATCGAAATGGGTACGTATATTTGCAACAAAAAATCCCCGAGGATTTTGCGCCTGCGAATATTTGTATCCAGTTTCCAGATACCACCCTGTATTTAGATCAATCTCCGAAGATCTGAATGCAAGGGAATTGCCCGGAACAGGCAAAAGGATTTTACATTTACTCAAATGCCGTTAAAGCGGAAACTCCTGGACCGCTTTTTACGGAATTTTTAGATTATCCGCGTGAATGGGTTGTAAGAGATAACTCTTTTATCGCGATTGAACAGCTAGTGAACGCTTATCCTGTATACAGCCACACGAGTACTCTTCGTGATGGCTCTATTATAGAGATGGTTCCATCGGCAGATCTTGCATCTCTGTTTGTTCCAATAATCTAAAAAGATTAAAAGCTTATAGCTCAGTTGGTTTAGAGCGTACGCCTGATAAGCGTAAGGTCAGTAGTTCAAGTCTACTTAAGCTTATATGCTGACGCTTTTTTATAATCTGAACGAACTTTTTTTTATCACCCTCGAAATTAATTAGCTCACTTGTAGTTATCGGTATCGGTTTTCCTTTTTTAATAAGGTTTGATTTAAAAGATGATATTTTTAAATGGCAATTACAGGTTTAAAAACTATGTTATACACTCCTTTAGAACAGTTTCAAATTATTCTGTTATTTTCTATTAAATTGTTTTGTTTTGATTTTTCAATTACTAATTTAGTATTAGTAAATTTTTTGGTTTTTTTTTTTTTCATTTCGATTGTTTTTTTTTTTAGCTCGAATGAGCACTCTTTAAAAGAAAGTAGCTTTTTTTTTATCCCTAGCACATGGCAAGTTTTAATAGAAACATTATACGAAGCTTCATCACAATTACTATTTGATAACATTAATAAAGATGGAGAAAAGTATTTTCCTTTTATTTCTATTATCTTTATTTTTGTTTTATTCAGTAATTTAATTGGTTTAATTCCGTATAGTTTTACAACAACAAGTCATCTTATTGTTACATTTACCTTATCTTTTTCTATTTTTATTGGTATAAATATTATTTGTATTCAAAAACATAAATTTCATATGTTATCTTTATTTATTCCTTCCAACACTTCTTTTGGTTTGGCACTTTTGTTAGTACCTATTGAACTTTTGTCATATATTTTCAAACCTATAAGTCTAGGTGTTCGATTATTTGCAAATTTGATGGCAGGGCATACGTTATTAAAAGTTATTGTGGGTTTTTCTTGGAGTATGTTATTATTAGAAGATTTTTTAGCAGTTTTCCATATCATACCTTTATTGATTTTAGTGTTGTTAATGGGTTTAGAGCTAGGTGTAGCTTTGATTCAAGCATATGTATTTACAATTTTAACATGTATCTATCTTAACGATGCTATTAACCTTCATTAATTAAAGAATAGCTATATATCTAAGTTTTTATAAGTAATTCAATTTAATAGGCAATTAACTCAATTGGTAGAGTGTTTCGCTTACAACGAAAAAGTTAATAGTTCAAATCTATTATTGCCTACTTTAATATTTATTTAGCTTTTTTAATATTCCGCCTTTAAACTTTCCAATTTAAATGCATTTGAGTTATATCCCAACATCACTCGTTTTTATAATAAAGATGTTTTCGTTAAGTATGAATATACGACACAGAGTTTCTCAATCCTCTTACCTGAAGTTGATGTACAGCTTAGGGGTTATTCATTGTAAACGAGGTTTTATTTTTGATTTTTCTCAAATTAGGCGTTTTAAAAGCTCGGTTTAGGATTACGTTCAACTATAATGTTTATTTTACGAAAGTGGCATACTGTATTATCAATAATCAAGATTTAAAGTCAAAAAAGCTTAAAATTTTATAAATAATTTTAAGCCTATTTAAAATGAGTTTGATCCTGGCTCAGGGTGAACGCTAATAATATGCTTTACACATGCGAGTTGTACGAAATTTTATCGTGGCGAACGGGTGAGGAAAACGCAACTATTTATGTCCTTATATTTCGTTGAAAAATGTAAAGCGAATTAAAACGTAACTTTATTTAAAATAAATTTTATTTTTACGTTAGACATAAAACCTACCTTTTAAATTAAAATAAGCTATACCCACTTTAATTTTAAATTTTTTTGGGTAAAACTATTTTCTAGTTAATAGTAATATTAAATAATAAGTTTAAACAAAAAACTTTGTTAAAGACTGAAGGCATTTTTTAAATTTTACTAATATAAATTAAGCGTTGATAATCTTTTAGATTCTTAATGCAAAAATAGTATTAAGCAGATTTACAAACGTTTACAGGTGTTAAAAGATGATGTTGTGTAAGATTAGGTTGTTGGTAGAAATAATAGTTTACCAAGCCTGCGATCTTTAGTTGGTCTTAGAGGATGTACAACCACACTGGAACTGAGACAAGGTCCAGGCTATTTTTAGCCAGCAGTGAGGAATATTGGACAATGAACGAAAGTTTGATCCAGCAATATTATGTGAATGAATGACGGTTAATTTTCGATTGTAAAGTTCTTTCGTTAAAAATGATAGTGACGTTATTTAAAGAAGTTTTAGTCCCGGCTAATCTCGTGCCAGCAGCCGCGGTAATACGTGAGGGGCAAGCGTTACCCGTAATTACTGGGCGTACAGAGTCCGTAGATTGTACTATAAGTTATATGTTAAAATTTAAAGCTCAACTTTAAAAAAATATATAATACTGTTTTACTTGAGTTTAGTGCAGAAGAGTAGAATTTCATGTTAAGGAGTAAATTCCAAAAATACATGAAGGAACATCATTAGCGAAAGCGACTCTTTAGCACAAACTGACATTGAGGGACGAAAGTGTAGGGAGCGAACAGGATTAGATACCCTGGTAGTCTACACCGTAAATTCTGAGTGCTGTAATTTAAAAGAATTTTAGATTTTTTAAGCTAACGCCATAAGCATTCCGCCTGAGGAGTATGATTGCAAAATTGGAACTCAAAGGAATTGACGGGAGCCTACAACGAGTGGTGGAGCATGTGGTTTAATGCGATAATCCGCGCAAAACCTTACCAACCCTTGACATATTGAATGTTTTATTTGCCATAAATAAGATTTAAGAATAAAGTTTTATTCTTTAATTAAACGTTCACTACAGGTGTTGCACGACTGTCGTCAGCTCGTGTCGTAAGATGTTTGGTTCATTCCTTTTAACGAGCGCAACTCTTATTTTTAAAAATTTACCTTCAGTTTTAACCTTTAAACGTTAAAATCTTTGCTTTAAAAAAACTGTGAAGCCAAAAAAAAATTTCAAAGGAAGGTGAGAATTAAGTCAAGTCACTGTGGCCCTAATGGGTTGGGCTACACACGTGCTACAATGAAAATGACAAAAAGTAACAAAAACAATAACTTTTAGTTAATCTTTAAAAATTTTCTTAGTTCGGATTGTAAACTGCAACTCGTTTACATGAAGGTGGAATCACAAGTAATCGCAAATCAGAACGTTGCGGTGAATATGTACCTTGGCTTTGTACACACCGCCCGTCACATGCAGAAAGCTAGTTTTACTTGAAAATTAAACTTTTAAAAGTTAATTTATTGAAAAATTAGCAATTTGGATGAAGTCGTAACAAGGTAGCTGTACGGGAACGTGTAGCTGGAACAAATGAAATAGTTTAGTTGGTCAGAACGTTGGAATCATAATCCAAATGCCAGGGGTTCGAATCCCTTTTTCATTATCTAATTTTCATAATTTTATGGTAGTCAATTTATTATTTTATTTTTTTTCTTGCATATTGCTTGCAAGCTCTTTAATGATTATTCTTAGTCAAAACTCAATATATTCTGTTCTTTTTTTAGTATTAAGTTTTGTTTCTTCATCTAGTCTATTGTTTTTGCTAGAATGCGAGTATGTTTCCTTGATTTTTATTATAATCTACGTAGGTGCTATTGCAGTTTTATTTTTGTTTGTCATAATGATGTTAGACATAAAAACGGTTCACCTAGCAAAAGACTCTTTGAAGTATTTTCCATTTGGAAGTTTTCTAGGTATTGTTTTCCTAGTTGAAATTTTATTGGCAGTCCCTAGTACTTTTGAATTTGTTAACCCTTACCATGCTGGCTTTTTGTCGAATCCTTACGTTAATTGATTTAACAAATTAGATTACTTCACCGAAATTTTGTCCATTGGTCACTTATTATATACTGATTATGTTATACAGTTCCTACTTTCAGGTAATATTTTATTATTGGCAACGATGGGACCTGTTATGCTAGTCTTAGTTCGATCAACAGGCTTGAATAAAAAACAAGTGGTATTTAAGCAGCTTTCACGTACTTATAGCTCTGTTATATCTGTTTAGATTTTAGCTTGTGTTTAGTAAAGCACAATCTCGGCCTTTATCAAAAATACCTTCTTTTGATTCAAATAGGTATTTAACAGCAATGTTGTTTTTTGATAAAAACTTTGGTAAGTTTTAGCTTCTGTACTACTCTATCAATGTCGTTAAATTATAATTTTGTTTTTTATTAAAACATATTGTCAAGGAAGAGCAATTGGTTCGCTCGCTAGGCTCATGTTCTAGAGGTTGTAAGTTCGAGTCTTACCTTTGACATATCTAAACAAAAAAAATGTTTACTGTAACTGAAAAAAACCTGAGGTTAAAAAAGACGAAAATTTTTTTTACACATTCTCAAGTATAATGATATTGGAAAGTGTCGGTACACTTATCCTAGTGATTGTGGCGAATATTTCTACCATTACGAGGACTATTCTTACAATTTGGGGAGCATATCGGTCATTCAACGCTGCAAAGACCTTCTCTGTCCAACCAAACCTTGGATTATAGCAAAAAATTAACAATAAACCACGCATTAAGTACCGTTATAATTTCATTTATTATTGCACGATTTTAACGGCCTCGAAAGTAAGTTTAAAGACTTTCTTGTCATTCGGTTGTAAAAAAAGGCTCAACTTTTTGTATGACTATTGTTTTACGATATTTTATATTAAATAGAAAACTTTAGACCGTAATGACATTAAAATTTTTGAAACAGACACTGTTTACTCTTTTTAATTTGATGGGATCTTTAAAATTTTAAATTTATAGCTGCTTTAAAGCCATCGAAATGCATATGTATATAAATAAATATATATATATAACTAATAATTTACATGTTATTACAAGCAGCTAAATTTATAGGCGCTGGATTAGCAACTATTGGACTAGCAGGAGCAGGAGTAGGAATTGGTACCGTATTTGGTGCATTAGTAATTGGAATTTCACGAAATCCTTCTTTAAAAGACGAATTATTCAAACTTGCTATTTTAGGTTTTGCCTTAACAGAAGCTATCGCTCTTTTCTCATTAATGATGGCCTTTTTAATTCTTTTTGCATTATAAGCTTTTTTATTACGAAAACAATTGAAAATGTGGGTATATAGCTCAGTTGGTAGAGCGTTGGACTTTTAATCCACAGGTCTTGGGTTCAAGCCCCAATATACCCAAAAGATAATAATTTACAAATGTTAATATTTAAAGAAATACAGCTATTACCTGAAATTTTTTTAGGTATTTCTATAATTTATTTAACCATTCATGGAACTTTTAGTTCCGTGAATACTAAGTATCTATTAATTCAAAATTCTATCTTATATTTAAGCGTTTTGACTGTTGCTTTGTTTTGTTATTTATTGGTAAACAATAGTATTGAATACAAAGAACTTCAAGTTTTTAATAATACTATTACTGTTGATTTCTTGAGCTTTTCTTCTAAAGTTTGAATAGCTTTTATGTCAATTTTTTGCTTTCTAATGAGTCAGCGGTATATAACTGTACAAAAAATAAATTATTTTGAGTACAGTATTTTAATTTTATTTGCTTTGTTGGGGGTTTTCTTTATCTGTTCTTCAAACGATTTTATCACAGCATATTTATCAATTGAATTACAAAGTTTGTCTTTTTATATATTGGCAGCTGCAAAAAAAGACTCAGCTTTTTCTGTAGATGCTGGCTTAAAATATTTTATACTGGGCGCCTTTTCATCGAGTCTCTTTTTGTTTGGGTCATCTATTTTGTACGGAGTTAGTGGTACTACCAATTTCGAAGACTTAAAAAACTTATTTTCTTTAATGCATACACATCCTAGTAACATACCCACTTTTGAAAACTATACATTTGTAAAGCAGGTCTTTTTAAATGAAAGTTTGATTCAGTTTGCTTTAGTATTTATTTTTGTAAGCCTTTTATTTAAACTGGCAGTTGCACCTTTTCATTTATGATCTCTTGATGTTTATGAAGGGTCTCCATCAAGTTCAACATTTTTTTTTGCAGTAGTTCCTAAATTGGCAATTTTTGTATTATTCATAAGAATTTTTTATTCTGGTTTTTTTGAATATGTTAATAAATGGCGCTATTACATAGTTCTTTTGGCTATTTTATCAGTAATCGTTGGCTCTTTTGGGGGTTTAGAACAGAGAAAACTAAAGACTCTTTTAGCGTATAGTTCAATAAGTCATATGGGATACACACTAATAGCCTTTAACACAGGAACCTTTGAAGGACTACAAACATTATTTTGTTATCTTTTTTTGTATATGGTTGTAGGTTTGTGTGTTTGGTCAATTTTTTTAGTTTTACAATTAAAATACAAATACCTAAAAAAACAAAACAAAGATCTGGCAGATTTAAAATCTTTGAATAAGTCCAACAGTATTTTGGCTTTATTTTTTAGCACAGCTTTGTTATCCGTAGCAGGTCTTCCCCCAATGATTGGTTTTTTAGTTAAGATTGGAATTTTTTTAGTATCAATTGAAGCGTCTATGTATTTAGTTGCAATAATTAGTATTTTATGTAGTGTAATTTCCACTTTCTATTATATTCGAATAGTAAAAATTATGCATTTTGAAAGTTCTGTTGCGGGAACACTTTACCACCCCATTCGTTTTAATACTTCAATACTAATTGTTTGCTTGTTTTATTTTTTATTGTTCCTATTTATAAACCCAACACTAGTTTACTTAATATCACACAAAATAGTTTTACTATTAACAATGACAGCAATTTAATTTTTGAATTAAGACTTTGTTTTCAGTCAAAAATTGTGGTATGCTTGGGTTATTACAAAACAATACTGTCAAGGAAGAGCAATTGGTTCGCTCATTAGGCTTATGCTCCAAAAATTGTAAGTTCGAATCTTACACTCGATAGTGCAGCCTTACTTCTTGAAACGTACAAACCTCTCTATAGGAAGCATTTATTATAGTTAATAATGCTAAAGTCCTTATTTCTGTTCAAAGGCAAAAAATCGATTGGCTTGAAAGAACCGGTCTGATACAAATAAAGAGAAACCAGGGTTTTTGTTGGATTTACTCATAGAAAAAAACACAAAAGTTTTTTATCGATTTGTTAAAATATACAAGTAAGGTGCTACATCAAATAGTCAAAAAATTCAACAAGTCCATGGAATTTTTAAACTTTGAAAGAAACGGTATTCCCTCGGGTAATGATAACTAAAAAAATTAAATTTAAGATATTTAACTACAATGTTATTTTTTGATAACAATTTTGGTGGGTTGGTATTGCTTTGTTAGGGTATTTTTGATACAGATCTTAAATGGCTAGATAACATAATTTGGTTAATGTATTAGATTGCAAATCTTTTAATATCGGTTCAAATCCGATTTTAGCCTATAATTGTAGCATTTTTAGCTCAGTTGGATAGAGCAACAGCCTTCTAAGCTGATAGACATAGGTTCAAGTCCTATAAAGTGTTGATGTTAAACTTTTTTTTACTAAATATATCGAGTTTATTAGTTTTTATTACAGTGTTGCCTTTAGTTGGTACCTTTCTTTTATTGTGCGTACCCTCTTCGAACCATCCGTTATTAAAATCAATAGCATTAAATGTATCTTGTTTTACGTACGTAATGTCATTGTTTTTATGAATTTTTTTTAATAAATCTATCGGCTCTTTTCAGTTTGTTAATAAACTGTTATGGATTCCTTTTCTGAATTTGAACTTTAGCGTAGGTGTTGATGGTATATCATTATTTTTTCTTCTTTTAACAACTTTATTAATTTTTTTATGTATACTGATAAGTTGAACTAGCGTTAAAACAAACATAAAAGAGTTTTTAATTGCTTTTTTAGTAATGGAATTTTTTTTGATTGGGGTTTTTTCTATTTTAGATTTATTATTATTTTATATTTTTTTTGAAAGTGTATTAATTCCAATGTATATTATCGTTGGTCTTTGAGGGTCTAGAGAAAGAAAAATCAGAGCAGCTTATTTTTTTTTTATATATACTCTAGCAGGCTCTGTTTTGATGCTACTATCTATTTTATACATTTATTATCAAGCAGGAAGCACTGATTACGAAGTCTTATTGACTTTTATCTTCTCAAAAACAGAACAAAAGTTTTTATGGTTTTCTTTTTTTGGGTCTTTTGCAACAAAAGTTCCTATGGTCCCAGTCCATTTGTGATTGCCAGAAGCTCATGTAGAGGCACCTACTGCAGGTTCTGTTATATTGGCAGGAGTTTTATTAAAATTAGGGACTTACGGTTTTCTTCGGTTTGCATTCCCATTATTACCAGAAGCATCTTTCTATTTTGCACCAATTGTATACCTACTTTCTATTGTCGGTATTGTGTATACGTCTTTTACAGCAATTCGGCAAACAGACTTTAAACGAATTATCGCATACACTTCGGTTGCCCACATGAATCTTGTAATGGTAGGTCTTTTCAGTTTCAACACGATCGGTTTAGAAGGTGCAATTTTACAAAGCTTGAGTCATGGATTTGTTGCAAGCGCTTTATTTTTAGTTATTGGAGTTGTATATGAAAGACATCATACACGTATGGTTAAATATTACGGAGGTTTAGTACATACCATGCCTTTATACACTTTTATTTTTCTATTTTTTACTATGTCAAATATTGGGCTCCCTGGCACAGGGAGTTTCATAGGCGAATTTTTAATATTAGCGGGCTCTTTTAAAACTAACACTAGTGCTACATTTATTAGTGCTACTGGAATGATTATTGGAGGTTGTTACTCGTTATGATTATTTAATAGAATCTCTTATGGAAATCTAAAAATTCAATACTTAAAGAATTATATCGATATTAACAAACGTGAAGCTTTTATTTTTTTACCATTAATTCTTGGGACCCTAGTCATTGGGTTATACCCAGGAGTTTTTTTGAGCTCAATGCATATGAGCGTTAATATGCTAATTGAGTTTACTCATATTTATAAATTATAAATGGTATATATACTAGAAACAGAGCTATTAGAAAATAAATCAGTTTATTTTTCTTTAACTAAGATATTAGGAGTTAATAGATTTCAATCTTTTTTAATTTGCAAAAAATTAGGTTTATCATACAATTGCAGATTATCCAAATTAACACCCGATCAAATTGTAAAGTTAATTAAACTTACAGAAAGCTTGAATCTATTATTGAATAATAATTTAAAAAAATCAAATATTATGTTAGCAAAAAAATTAATCCAAATTAAAGCATATCGGGGTATTCGTAAATTACGAGGATTGCCGGTAAGAGGTCAACGTACCCATACTAACGCTAAAACAGCATCTAAACGGAATTAACAGCGCAAACCCACATTTTGAGAACAATATTATATCATGTCTAAAATCTATGTTTCCTGCAAAAATAGATAAATTAATTAAATTATCAAGAAAAAACAATTCTCGAAACTTTTTTTATTTTGATAGGCCTTACAGTATTACTCGGAACACGGCGATTTTGGCTTTTGTCAAGAAATTTTGTTGATTTCAAAATTTTTAGTCTATTTTTTTTACTGAGTTTTTTTTTGGGAAAAAGAGTTCAGACTCATTAAAGGCACAAATTTTTTAACAAACAGTTTTAGTATGTTTAACAAAATATATAAATGTCAATAACTAATTCGCAATTAAACCCTATTTATAAATTTGTAACCCGTTGACTTTTTTCAACAAATCACAAAGACATCGGAACTTTGCACTTAATATTTGGGGCAATTTCAGGAGTTGCTGGGACTGCTTTATTTTTGTATATTTGAATAACATTAGTTCAATCTAATATTAGCTTTTTAGAATTACCGTAGGCGGTGTAAAAAGAGCCGTTCTTGCTAACTCTGGTATAGATATTGCATTACACGACACTTATTATGTGGTTGTACATTTTCACTACGTGTTGTCTATAGGCGTTGTATTTTCTATGCTTGGCGGTCTTTATTTTTGGTTTAAAAAACTTACAGGCGTGCGTTATTCAGAACTATTAAGAAAAATCTACTTTTAGAGTTTTTTTTGCTGGAGTAAATTTAACTTTTTTCAAATGTACTTTTTAGGCGTTGTAGGTATGCCAAGACGGACTCCAGATGCATACTTCATATTTAACAAAACCGCATCTTGAGGTTCTTATGCCCCGCAATACCATTATTACCCCCTTTTTACGTACTTTTGGTGTTTTTTCAGCAGGTCTTCCAGATGTAGTGGAAAAATCAAATAGGAAAATTGTTTTGTTAGAAACAATAAAAATTTATTTAAAAGGTGTGTCGCACAACATTTAATAGTATTGTGCGAATCGCTTTAGGTTTTTGATTATATTTCTTCCTTTTGTTCTTATGACAAAAGAAGTCATAGAATGGGTAGTAAAGTTTATTGTAAAAACGCAATTCAGGCGTATAGACTATACGCATCAAAAAAGATGATAAATAAAGAAACAGCTAGTTAGAAAAAATTAGTATTTATCTTTTTTTTTGCTGTACTGATAAGTTATGAGGCAGGTATTTTTGGTGCTATAAAAATGTGCTGCCCTCATAAGATCCCAGAGTTTGATCCAGCGTACCAATGGCTCAAAGCGCCGCGAAGCGTCATGGATCAAAGCCCATGTGTGAGTGAACGGGGCAACTGGGTTAATAAGTTTTTTTTTGATTTCGCGGAACACCATCTGGATAACATGCAAGATCCTCACGATTATACGGTTAGCATAACAAACCAAAGAGCCAATATCCGTTACACCTATTTTATTGACACGATGTTAATATCCGTAAGATCGGACGGAAGAGGTAATTATCAGGATACCCGAGGGGCTGGGTTGACTGATAGGATACAATGGATCAGCCAAAAGATCTCAGTGATGAAATCGTTAGGCACCACACCCAAGATTTTTCACATAATTGAGAGCTTTCGATAAGACATGAAAGTGATGTGTTACCAACTGATGGGCCAAATAATTGGGACGAGTGGGGTTCGCGTGGTTTTAGTGATTTCGATGAGTTCGATTCTGATTAGAATCTAACTCAAAGTTTAGGTAGCTCAGTAGGTAGAGCAAAGGACTGAAAATCCTTGTGTCGGCAGTTCAAACCTGTCCCTAAACATATTATGTTAAACACTTTATGAACCATATCTACTAATCTAAAAAATAACCAAATTTCACGGAGAGATTTTTTCTTCCAGCCAAAGTCAAAATTAGCAATTGCTTTTTTAAATATTCTTTGAAATGAAGGTTTCATTTTAGGTTACAAAATTGAAAATTCAGATTCAAGTTTACTAAAAATTTTTTTAAAATATAGAAACGGAAATCCAGCAATAAACTCAATAAAATTCATTTTTAAACCCAGCCGTAACATTTACTACTCAGTACCACAGTTATGAAAACTTGCTACAAAAAAAAGCCTTATCATATTTTCTACATCGAAAGGTTTGATGACTGTTCATGAGTGTAAAAAGACTCAAACAGGAGGCAAACCTTTATTTATAATCAAATAGAAATGAATTACACTACAAAAAGACATATCATTAAGATTCCAAAAAATGTGGCAACATATTACTGTGACATTGCACGCATTGTTATTTTTGCAAACTCTTCAACTCAGAAAGCGTTAACCTTAAAAACAAAATTAGTTATTGACAAAAAAAAAAGAATGGTTAAAGTAACTCGTGAGCCTTTTCTTAATATATCAAATAATGAAAAAAAGAAATTAAAAGTTATGCAAGGAACACAAGTTAGTTTATTAAAACAAATGCTTTTAGATATTTCGCTTTTTTTTTGTAAGAAGCTTAAACTGGTTGGAGTAGGCTTTCGTGTTTCTACTTTGAAAATATTTCATTTAGATGTGTTACATTTCAAGTTAGGGTACAGTCATTCTGTTTACTTTAAAATCCCAAAAAATTTAAGAGTTTTTTGTTTAAAATCGAATAAGCTTTTCATTCTAGGCCAATCACACTCACTTGTAAGCCAAATTTCTGGGTTGATTAGGTCATATAAAGCGCCGGAGCCTTATAAAGGAAAAGGTATACTGTACGCGACAGAAAAAATACAATTAAAAGAAGGTAAAAAAATTTAAAAATGAAAATTTATAAACTAAAAGTTCAGAAATACAAATTGTTTAAATACAATTTGCTAAAATTACAAACATATTCTAAACCCCCCACTTTTGATACCAGTAATTTTTTATCTGGTTTGTTAGAACAAATAGAAGCTTATTTAAAACAGGTGTTAAAAATTATTTTTGAATACCATGTAAGTCATTTTAAGATTTTATTTATAGGTTTTCCTTTGATTTCTAAAATAAGGCAAGTAAAACTTGTTCATTTTACAAATCATAATTTTATACCAGAAAAGTCATGAATTAGTGGAATATTTAGAAATCGTTTTTCAATACTAACTTACTTGAAAATAATTCAATCACAAAATTTTTCAAAGAATCTTCAATTTTTATTGACAGTTAAAACAAAACCTCATTTAGTTATCATTTTTAATCAAAAAGTTGAAACTAGTACAATTAATGAGTTTTATAAAGCTGGAATTCCTATTTTATCTTTTGATTGGAGATCTTTAAAAACTTTTAAGATAACATATAGAGCATTAGGAAGCTATAACTTTGTTGACAAAAATTTAAAATTAACATTTTTTTTCTTGTTTTACTCGTTATTAAAAAAAACACCTTTAACAAAAAAAAAATCAAAATTAAACTATAAAAAAACAAATTTCACTCATAAAAACCAGCAAAAAAAAAATCGTTTTAAGTATCTAAAAAAGCTTGGTAACATATAAAATAAGACAATAATAATTAATGTTTTACTTATTTTAGTATTTTTATACAAACAAAGGTAATTGTATTAATAGTGCTTAAGCTGTGCTTTTGATTATTGGATTCGTTTTATTGATAAAGCTTTGTTAGTAGGATCTAACAAAGCGCTCAAATATTTATGCATTTTATAAAAAAACAGCGAAATAAACCCTTATATAAAAAGTTTTTGCCACTAAGAAAAAACGTACAAAGCAGAAACAAATTTTTGAATTTCAAAAAGAAAAAATGAGAGAAATTTCAGTATTCACAACTACGATTTAAAAAGCAAAGATTTTACGATCCCATTTCATATTTTTTATCTAATTTCAAAAACTTTTTTAACAAGAAATTCAAATATAATTTACAGAATAAACAAAGATTAAGTCTTTTTTACGGTAAACTGCGTAAAAAGTGTTTAAAGAGAACAGTAAAATCTGTGCAAAAAAAGTTTAAAGGTTCAAACAGGCACCCTAGTGTTTTGTTTATTGAAAAATTAGAAAGCAGATTAGATACAGCGTTATATAGAACGCATTTTTCTTACAGTTTTAGTAATGCAAGACAAATAATCTCACATAAAAAAATTTATGTTAATAACAAAATGGTTCAGTATAACTCTTACCTGCTAAAAAAAGGAGATTTGATAACCTTAGACAAGGAAATTTTTGAATTTACTATTTCTAATATTTTAAACTCAAAAATTTGCCCAATACCCCCCAAACATTTTTATGTAAATTATAAAACGCTTCAAATATTAGTAATAGAACATATTAGTTACGCAAACTGTTTAATGTACTATCCTTTTTGAATTGATTTTAGTTCTTTTCTTAAATTTTATGAAAGATAAGTTACGGGCATTTTTAAAAAAGCAATATTTATTCTTTTATAACAATTTTTGTGTCTTTAGTAGCTCAAGGGTAGAGCGAGTGGCTGTTAACCACTAGGTTGTTGGTTCAAATCCAACCTAAAGAGAGATTAAGGCTATTAACTTGCAGGAATAATCGGAATCGAACCGATACCTTTATGCTTGAATAGCATAAAGCCAACCAACAGTTTGTGCTTTTTTTCAAGTTATTGCATAAATAATGTATAATTATGGTTAATTACTTTTTTATTATTTGTTAGTTCTAAACCCATTGCTGAAATAGAAACCGTGTTTTTCACTAGTTTTTTTGTTCTAAATTTTTTTACTTCTATAAAGTTTGGAAGAACAACGCTAATGCTAAAATAATGAAAAAAAAATAGAGTAGTTAAAAGTCCGAATACTTGTGCACCCAATGTTAAAATATCAAATTGTGGAATCTTCTAAACGCCCGTTTGGTGAAATTGGTAGACACGTCAGACTTAAAATCTGATTTTTATATAAAAAGTATCGGTTCAAGTCCGGTAACGGGTAACATAACGTAGTTACAGCCAAAATGATGAAATTGGTAGACATACTAGGTTTAGGTTCTAGTTCTTTTTACAAAAGAGTAAGGGTTCAAGTCCCTTTTTTGGTATCAGTATTAAAAAAAAATGCCTACTATAAATCAACTGTGTCGTAGCAAAAGAAAAAAAAGAAAAACACGAAATAAAGTGCCTGCTTTAGATAAATGCCCGCAAAAAAAAGGAGTGTGTACGAAAGTCTTTTTAAGAACACCAAAAAAGCCTAACTCCGCATTAAGAAAATTAGTTAAATTGCGGTTAACTAATAATAAAAAAATAATGGCTTATATTCCTGGTGAAGGGCATAAATTACAAGAATACTCAACAGTTATGATAAGAGGTGGCCGAGTAAAAGATCTGCCGGGTATAAAATACCATTTAGTTCGTGGGAAATTGGATTTTAGCGGACTAAAATCAAGAAAAACATCACGTTCAAAGTATGGTACTAAAAAAACAAACAATTAACAAATTTATGAACAAAAAAATAATTAATCAATTAGTCGTAAATGGGAAAACTGCTGTATCTGAAAAAATTTGATTAAAAAGCGTTAAATTCTTTTATAAATCATTTGTTAAAAACCATAAAAAGTGTATTAATCAAGCGCTTGTAAGTACAACACCTTTAATCAAGGTAAAACAATTAAAACAAAAAAGTAAACGGTCTCAATTAAAAGAGTTTCCTTACATAGTAAACAGTCAAACACGAATTTCCTTAGCTTTAAAATTTTTTTTGAGCAAAAAAAAAAGAAAAAGTGAAACGAGATTACATAAAAAACTTATCGTTGAATTATTAGCTATAATAAATAACTCAGGCGCAAACCTAACTAAAAAAAAGAATTTGTACGAGTACGCTTTTGTAAAAAAAAAATACTTTTTTTATAGATGGTTTTAAATTTATTTATAAGAACATACGTCTAATAGGATTTGAACCTATAACCTTTGGAACCGAAACCCAACGCTCTATCCAATTGAGCTATAAACGCAAAAAAAATGATTCAACAACAAACAATTTTAAAAGTAACAGATAATTCAGGTGCTAAAACTGTTAAATGTATTAAAGTTTTAAACGGTTTTAAAAGACGCTTCGCTATTGCAGGGGATACGATAATAGTATCTGTACAAAAACTTCGTAACAAGTCCCGGTCAACGTCCAAAGTAAAAAAAGGTGAAGTTCATAAAGCTGTTATTCTTAGGACTAAAAGCAAACTGCAAAAAAAAGACGGTACAACCACCTTTTTTCAATTAAATGCAGTTAGTCTAATAAACAAACAAGGAAAACCAATCGCATCTAGAATAATCGGCCCTATACCAAAAGTTTTAAAAAAAAGAAAAAAAATCAAATTTGTAACTCTTTCTTCAGGGTTTATTTAAAAGTAAACAAAAATGTTTTTTTTAAAAGCATATTTTTATAAAATTTTAAAGCACGACTTAATCAACACATTTTATTATCAAAACTTAATACAAGTGCCTAAGATCAAAAAAATGGTATTAAACTTTGGTTACCAAAAATCAAGTTTTAAATACCTGATTTCCAGTTTGTTAGCCTTAGAATTTCTTTCGGGTAAAAAAGGCAAAATAACAAAATCTAAGCACCTAAATGTTTTTTTGAAAATTAAAAAAGGCAACCCCGTTGGTTGTAAAATAATCCTAAGAAAAGCGCCTATGTATTTTTTTTATGTAAAACTAAAAGCTTGTTTATATTCAAAAACCAAACATCACCAAATACCTCCTGTTCGCCAAAATTTGAAACAAACTAATTCATTAACGTTTCAATTAAAAACCCCTTTAACCTTTTCGGAACTAGAAACCCAATTTCAATTTTTTAAACATATACCAAAACTAGATGTTACTATCGTTACCTCTTCTAAATCTCAAAAAGAACTAACTTTTTTACTTAAATCTATTAAGTTTTTTTTATAAACTTAAATGGGAATATAGCAGAAGTAACTCAATTTGGTAGAGTGTAATCTTGCCAAGATTAAAGATGAGGGTTCAAATCCCTTCTTTTGCTTTTTTAAAGGATAAGTGGTCGAGTGGTTTAAGGCGTTAGTTTTGAAAACTATTGTATTGAAAAATACCGTGGGTTCGAATCCTACCTTATCTTTTATTATACTATTTAAAATAAAAATGACTGTATTAATAATTTGTACCGTATTAAAAATCCTTGCAATTGTTGTTCCTTTATTGATTTCTGTTGCATATTTTACTATAGCTGAACGAAAAATTATGGGTATTATACAAAGAAGAAAAGGCCCAAACGTTATTGGTTTTTTAGGTTTACTTCAACCATTGGCAGATGGATTAAAACTGTTTGTTAAAGAAACCATCTTTCCTAGCAACTCTAATATTATTATATTCTTAATTGCGCCTATGTTGACTTTTATTTTAAGTTTAATTGGATGGGCTGTGTTACCTTTATCAAAACAAATAGTGCTATCAGATTTAAACGTAGGAGTATTATATCTATTTGCAACTTCTTCATTAAGTGTTTATGGTATCATAATGGCTGGTTGGTCTAGTAATTCAAAGTACCCTTTTTTAGGTGCTTTGCGTTCTGCTGCTCAAATGATTTCTTACGAAGTATCAATTGGATTTATTATAATTAATGTTTGTATCTGCGCTGGGTCTTTTAATTTAAGCTCTATTGTAATGGTTCAAGAAAAAATTTGATTTATAGTACCTTTATTGCCAATGTTTTTTATTTTTTGCGTTTCAATGCTTGCTGAAACAAATCGACACCCTTTCGATTTACCTGAAGCTGAAGCTGAGTTAGTCTCTGGATACAATGTTGAATATTCTGCAATGACTTTTGCTTTATTCTTTTTAGGAGAGTACGCTAATATGCTTTTAATGAGTGCTTTTTTATCTACGTTATTTCTGGGAGGGTGACTGCCTATAATTAACTTACCCCCTTTTACTTTTTTTCCAGGCAGTTTTTGGTTTAGTCTAAAAGTTGCTCTAGGTGTAATTTTTTTTATTGTTACGCGAGCAACTTTACCAAGATATAGATATGACCAATTGATGTATCTAGGTTGAAAAAGTTTTCTCCCATTATCTTTAGGTTATTTATTATTTTCGGTAGGCATCTTAATAAGCTTTAACTGGTTACCTACTTAACAAGAAGCTCTGTTTTAAACACTGTATAAACTGTTATTGCTTCATAAAGCAATATACTACAAATACTAATTGTTACTTGATGTACTACTTCTGGAGGTGTTAAAAGCGTCGAAAATATAAAGATCATAAAATAGCACATTTTTCTAAATTTTTTGATGTAAAATAAGTTCGTTTTAAATAATTCTAAGAAAATAAAAAATAAAATTAGAATTTGGCAAAGTGACGTGAATAAGTAGTACAATGATTTGTAAAAAGCTAAATACTCGTTTAATTTAGCTTCAAAATAGAATGTTAAATTTTGAAAAGATGAAAACTCTTGAAATTGAAAAAAAAAATCTCAACTAGCTGGAAAGATAAAACTATTTAAAGCACAGATAGACCCTATTCAATAAACAACAATAACTTTTACAATTGTTTTAAAATAATCATATTCAAAAACGCGTAAGCCCGTAGAAAAAAATGCACAAATTTGACAATATATAAACATTATTGTTGTTTGGTTAGCAATATTAAGCGATAGTTGGAGATATGCCGAAAAAATTTCAATTACATCTGTTGTTAAAAAACATAATAAGTTATTATTATTTGATGTCATAGTAAACTTTATAAAAACATATAGCAAAGTTTCTTTAAAATAATAGCAATTTAAAAATATAAAACATCAAGAAATAAATGAAAATAGAATACGATATTTAATTTCTAGTAAGTATTTATAAAGCATAAATTTTTTAGGAGAATAGTTCAGCTGGCAGAACGTTGGTTTCCAAAACCAAAAGTCAAGGGTTCAAGTCCTTTTTTTCCTGAATTTATTTTTTTTTTCTTTTTTTAATTAAATTGTGTAAATTTTTTGTTATTTTTGAAAGATCACTAAAAAGCAAAAGTACTACAAAAAAAACAATGATAAGCTGGCCTAAACTTATATTTCTCATAAAATCAAAAATTATTTTTTTGGTTGTTTTTTAGGCTTATAGTTTAGAGGTAGAACGTACCGCTCATAACGGTTTTGTCGTAGGTTCGAATCCTACTAAGCCCAAAAATAGTAAATGGATTTTAACTTAAAAACGTACAAAAGCATCAAAATTAGACATTATTTTAAAACAATAAACTGTTTTTTTTTTTTCCATGGAGGCTCCATAAACAACAAAAACTGGATTAAAGTTGAACAAAATTTAGCTAATCACAAACTAAAGTATTATAGAATTCTTAATAAGTTAATGATAAAAGCTTTAAAGAATTCAATATTTAAAAATTTGATAGTATTAATACATGGGCCTATTTTTTTATTAAGCAGTAATAATGGTAATTTAACATTTAAAGAGTTAGAAAACATTAACCCGTTTATTGGCTTATTAAGTTTTAAATTAAATAACAAAATTTATTCTAAAGAACAAATTAAAAATTGCCAAAAATTGTCATATTTAAGCAATGTTTCGAATTTTCATAACTCTTTAAAAACTATTACAAGGATCCCATACTATAAACTCAAAAGCAATAAAAATTTACCTTTATCGAAATAATGTGACTCGAACACATGACTTCCTGTTCCCAAAACAGGCACGCTACCAACTGCGTTATATTTCGTTGAAGGGAGTAGGATTCGAACCTACGGTAAGATAAACTTAACAGATTTACAATCTGCCACTTTCAACCACTCAGTCATCCCTCCTATAATTTTTTAGCTCGAGTACGGATTTTAATCCGTTTTTTTTTCTTTAATCTACAACCATTGTGTGGCCTAGAGGTGTTACTAATTGCTAATTTTGCAAAAATTTTTTGGCTTAGTTTTTTAAAAACATATGACTGATGGTTGAAAAATAGGTTGCTAAAATGAATTGCCACCGGTTTTTGCTTGAAAGGTTTGGATCTTAACAATAAAGTACGCAAAAGTGTAATGGCTGCTTTAGGTTGCCGGGTTTTTTGAAGTTTTTGTAAATTAAGCATTCCGGCAGAATAAAAAAACTTAGGATTACCCTTAATATTATTTACATTGACAAAGGTGTTTGTTGTAAGTAATTTAATACTTATAATGTAACTGATTAGTTTTTGTTTGTTAAAAAAAGAAAAATAAATATATGAAATAAAGTAGTTTGTTTTTGTTTTAAGATTGTACAAATTAGCAATAAGGAATAGAAATAATCAACGTAAATAGAACGAAAACACTTTCTTTTTTGCAAATTGTAAAATGTCAATATTATGAAAAATATATTTTGAATAGTTATAAATACTTAAATCACACGAAGATAGTGATTTATTTGCTATTTTTAGTAAAAACATGAATTTTTAAAACTTTTGAAATAACTTTTATTCCTATGAATGTAATAGAAAACAAATTTACCGCGTTGACTCAAAAAAAGTTAATCAAATTATCAAGAAAAAACTTGAACAAAGTTCCTTTAATCAAAAGTATGATCAAAGGTAAAAAAAATATAGCAGGAAAAAACAATTCTGGAAAAATCACAGTGTACCATAAAGGTAGTGGACATAAAAAAAAATACAGAAAAATTGATTTTACAAGAAGCAAAGACTCGATAGGAATTGTTACAAGTATAGAATATGACCCTTATAGAACAACTTTTGTAGCATCCGTTTATGATTTTTTAAACTCTAAATACTTCTATATTATTGCCCCTAAAAATTTAAAAATTGGCAGTATTGTAAAATCCGGGTTTAGTGCTGACATTAAAATTGGGCATTGCTTAGCACTAGTTAAAATCCCTGTTGGAGGGTTTGTTCACAATGTTTCATTAAAAGCTAACAAAAAAGCACAATTAACTCGCTCAGCCGGAACATATGCCCGATTAATCGAAACAACTCCCACATATTGTCGTATTGTTTTAAGCTCTGGAATACAAAAGTTCGTGTCGTCTACGTGTCAAGCTACAATTGGGACTGTGTCAAACGAATTTTCATTTTTTAAAAAAATAAACAAAGCAGGCAGGAATAGATGGTTAAACAAACGCCCAACCGTTAGAGGAGTGGCCATGAACCCCATAGATCATCCTCACGGAGGCGGTGAAGGGAAAAGTTCTGGGGGTCAATCTTCTGTGACCCCATGAGGTAAACCTACCAAAAGTAGCAAAAAAAACAATCAAAAGTACAAAATAGGTAAAACATTAAAGTAGAAAATTTTTAATTGAACATTTCTAGCCGAAAAGACGTACTGTTTTATTGCACTACAACTATAAATTCCCATATAACTAATGATTTATGCAATGTTATAAAAAACTTAAAATTAGTCGCTGGTTGGCACCAAAGTTGATAAATTTTTAACTTAACACAATTTATTAAAAATTCGTACTAAAACAAAAACTAAAGTATTAAAGCATTAAAAAATGAACAGAGTTAAGTGAAAAGGGCCATACGTTGAAAACGATTTGCTTAAAAAAGTAAAAGATTCTGAATTAACCCAAAGAAATACCATTAAAACCATAGCTAAAAACTATGTAATATTACCAAAATTTGTAGGGTTTTCATTAAAAGCTTACAATGGGAAAACATTTACAACCATAAAAATTATAGACGAAATGGTTGGGCATAAATTGGGTGAATTTGTCACTACACGAAAGCAGTTTTCTTATAAGAAAAAAAAATAAATAAAATGGGTCAAAAAACAGACGCACGTATTTTTAGAAAAGGTGTAAAAAAAAAAAATTGGGAGGTAAAATACATTGAAAAAAGCAATGAAGACTTTTCACTATATGTATATAAAACTTTAGAAATACAAAAATACTTAAATCGCTTCTTTGGGTTATACAAAATAAAAATTCATAGTTGTAAAATCTTTTATTCTGACAGCTCTCTACAAATATTCATTTCATTTTATGTTACAACTAAAACAATGTATGTTATAAAAAAAAAATTAAAAAAACATTGTACAATTATCAAGCCGAAAAGTATCAAGGGATTCTATGAAATTTTACTTGAAAGTTTAGCGACATTTACTGAAAATAAAACTAATATTTCTGTAACTATGCAAAATTTAAACAGGTGTAAATCACACCCTCAAATCAAAGACCTAAAAACTATTTTTAAACAGTTAAGACGGTTTGTTAGAAACCCTTTTTTTAAAGAAGCGATAAATATTTTGTTCGTTAATATTTCAAAAAGAAAATCAGCCAAATTACTAGCTTCGTTTATAAGTGATCAATTTAGGCTTAATCAACTAAGAACCAGTCAAATGACTATCTCTCGAAAGGATAACCATTTTTTGGGGTTTTTAAAACAAACTATTATGTTACTGATTAAGTCTGAGAGATCTTGTCTTAAAGGTATAAAAATTGTTATTAAAGGTAGGTTTAATAAAGCGCCAAGAGCAAAAACAAATAGCATTTTTTTTGGCAAATTTTCACTTCAATCATTTGATTCAAAGATTGACTATTACCAATCGACAGCTTATACCATAAATGGTACATTTGGAATAAAGGTCTGATTGTGTGAGAATGATTTTTAAATAATCTATGTTTTTACAACCTAAAAAAACCAAGTATAAAAAAGTGCAAAAAGGTAAACTATCGAAATTCAATTTTCGCTCAAATAAATTAAATTTTGGAAATATTGGATTGAAAGCAACTAAATCTGGTACTATTTCATCCCGACAAATTGAAGCTGCGAGACAGGCTATCGTTAGAAAATTAGATCGAAAAGGAAAATTGTGAATACGAGTGTTTCCTGCGACACCCATTACTGCAAAACCTACTGAAGTTAGAATGGGTAAAGGCAAAGGTGCTGTTAGCCATTGAAGTGTCAAAATTAGCTCTGGTACTGTTCTATTTGAAGCCTACGGAATACCACAAAATGTTGCGATTTCAGCGTTTAAAACTGGAGGCGCCAAACTACCTGTAAAAACAGTAGTTTTGTTTTAGCCAAATAGTAAAGCCCTGTGTTAAAGGGATAACTTTTGGGTTACCACAGATGTGTGTATACTTGAATTTTGCTGTTACTTTTAAAAAGCTTAAATATCAACTGCATACTAGCCATAGTGCTTTTTTCTGTAATACAAGAGATATACACCTAAAAGATACACGGTTCCTGCGAAAAACGAAAAAAAAAATAACAATACAGTTTAATTAGCAAAACATTAAGCTTTTGAACACCAAACCTACAGCGTGAGGTTTATTAATATATATATGGTAATTTTAAACATAAACTACATACTAAGTATCGCTATCACTTTATTCCTAATTGGCGTTTTAGGGCTTGTTTTAAATAGAAAAAACATATTAATAACATTAATGTCAATCGAACTAATGTTACTGGCAATAAACTTAAATTTCATTATTTTTTCTATATACCTAGATGATCTTACAGGTTATGTATTCGTATTGTTTATACTAACTATCGCTGCTGCAGAGTCAGCGATAGGACTAGCTATTTTGACGATTTATTATAGACTAAAAAATAACATTCGAATAGATAAAATCAAAAATATTAAAAGCTAATATTTGCAAAACGGAAACGACAGGATTTGAACCAGCAATCTTCGACGTGACAAGTCGACGCTTTAACCATTTGAAGCTACGTTTCCTTTCATAAAAATTCAATTTATTCTAACCTTGAAATACTTTCACATAAACAATATCAAATTTAATTATGATTTAGAATTTAAAAATAATATAAACAATAATTTTTGGAAACAAAACACACCTCTTATTGAGTATTGTGAGACATTGGGAATTAATATACCTCACTACTGTTACCACAAAAATTTATCTATCTCAGGAAACTGCCGTATGTGTCTTGTCGAGCTAAAAAACTCACCTAAACCCATTGTCTCGTGTGCAATGAATGCTAAATCTTGCTTAGCAAACGGCGCTATTTATACAAACAGCTCGCTAGTGAAAAAAGCACGTGAAAATGTTCTTGAGTTTTTACTATTAAACCACCCTTTGGATTGCCCGATCTGCGATCAAGGTGGTGAGTGTGATCTTCAAGATCAGTCTCTTTTTTTTGGTTTGACAAAAAAAAGGTTCTATAGCTTTAAACGGGTTGTCTTAAACAAAAATATTGGCCCTATTGTAAAAACAGTAATGACAAGGTGTATTCATTGTACAAGATGCGTTCGTTTTGCCGCTGAAATTGCGGGAGTAGAAGATATAGGGATGTTCGGGAGAGGACTACAAAGTGAAATTGGAACTTATGTTGAAAAAATTTTTCACTCTGAGCTATCTGGTAATGTTATAGATCTATGTCCTGTCGGAGCTTTAACATCGAAACCGTACCCTTTTGTGAATAGAAGTTGAGAGCTAAAAAACGTCGCTTCTATCGACTTTTCAGATGGATTTGGTATCCCTATTCAAGTATTCATCAAAAATAACCGTATAATAAAAATTCTACCAGGTTACGATAAAACTACGTCTAAAACAAACTGAATTTCTGATAAAACCCGATTTTCATTTGATGGAATGTTTTCTCCAGAAAGAATAATTCAAAATTTTTTAGGTAGTAAAAAATCATATATTCCTTTATCATGACAAGAATTATTCAAAGAGTTTTTTTTTACACTTTATTTTCAAAACCATTTGCTAAAACATTATTATCAACCATTGCAGGTAACGTTATGTTTAGGTAAAAATACAAGCATAGAAGTTTTAAACGTGTTAAAAATTTTATCGTGTAAATATCCATTTTTCAAATTAAGACAAGCAGAACCTCAAAATATAAATATTGACGTAGAGCAAAACTATTTGTTAAATGCAAGTTTGAGCAACTCTAAAATTTTAGCGTCAGATACCTGCCTACTAATAGGAATGAACCCTCGATACGATGGTTCTCTATTAAACCTAAAACTTAAGTCAAGATATTTAAAAGGAAATTTTAAAGTAATTAACATAGGCTCTTTATGTAATTTAACGTTTTCTAACACAAACATAAGCAGTAACACAAAAATTTTAAAATCTTTAGTCGAAGGTAATAATTTCTTTTGTCAAGAATTCGTGCACGCTTTAAACCCTATTCTGATTTCTAACACAGAAATCTTTAAGCGAAAAGATTCTTTTGGACTAACCACTATGGTACAATTCTTAATTAAATATGTTAGCTCGTTCTCACAGTGTGTAAATAACAATCGGTTGAACATTTTAAACTTAAGTGCAAATAGCACTGGGACTTCAAATATAAGTAATTTGAAAGTAATAAATAACAAAGATTTTAAAAACTCTACTGGAATTTATTTCATAAATGAGTCTTTATCGAGTTTTAATATTAAAAAGCTGCTAAGTTTGAAATTACTTAATATTTTCCAGGATTTTACGCATAATAATAAGATGTTAATAACCCAAAACAACCACTTAAATACCAAGATGATAGCAGCATTAAAAAAAGGATTTAACTTAAACAATCACCTACATCTACCTAACACCGTGTTGTTTGAAGCTTCAGGAACTTATGTAAACACCAAAGGAGTTATTAACAAAACTCCTAAGATAATTACACCTACAGGGCAAGCAAAAAGCGATTGGCAAATAATACGAAAAATTTTTTCTTATTCTAAAAAGATGCTGTTTATGAGAAATTTTCTAAAGAGTAACAAAATATCTTTTAACACAAATAATATTTGTCATTTCAGAAACTATATAGGATTTCAATATTATCCTACATCTGATTTAAGCAATTTGGCCTTTAGACTGTTAAAAAAATTTTGCACATATGATAAGGTTCTCCCTAAATTCAAAACTAAAAAGAAAAAGCTTTATAGCTCACAACTTAGGTTTTGACTAAATGATTTTTATATTGAAAGCAAAGATATTAACAGTAAATATTCTTCTACAATGGTTCAGTGTTCCAAACTTTCTCGATTAAATAACACAAATTTTAAGTTTTAATTACCTTCCGGTTGTGGTATTTAAAAAACCTTTTATTGCCTGTAGGCTACAATCAGTGCGAAATATCTTCAACGGGATTTGAACCCGTGTTATCACCGTGAAAGGGTGATGTCCTAACCACTAGACGATGAAGACGTTTTTTGATGAAAAATAAAATGACTTTTCTACGTTAAGTAAGCCTACAAAATATATTATGAGTTATTTAACGGGTTGTTGGAATAAAAGGATTTGAACCTTTGAATATTCGTACCAAAAACGAAGGCCTTACCAACTTGGCTATATTCCAGAAACATTTGAAATAATAATAGTTCTAAAGAAAGGATGGGATTCGAACCCACGGTATATCAATAAATATACAAAGATTTAGCAGATCTTCACTTTAAACCTCTCAGTCACCTCTCTTAAAATATCAAATTCTAAAAGAAAAACAATTTTTGATAATCTTTATAAAAAGAAAGTTTAAAATTTAATCTATATCCAATGCCCCAATACAGTAAACATAAATATAACCAATGCCTAATTCAAACATAAAATCAATCATAGACCAAAATCCAACAAGATCTAATTGAGCCAGCACATTGGTTCAAGGAATTAAAAACATGGTTTCAATATCAAAAACTATAAACAAAATAGCAATTAAATAAAATTTAACGTCAAAGGTGTGGCGCGCGTCTTCATAAGGCTCAAAACCACACTCATAAGTTGACAATTTTTCAGTTTCCGGTTTTTGAATTGCAAGGATGTAAGAAAACAATAGTATCACAACGGACAATACTATAGCAATGAATATAAAAATCAAAATGACAGTATATTCATTATAAAATAATGAATCATTTAGATGGAAATAGTTTTTTGAAAAAAAAATAGATGAAATCATTTGTAGTTTAAGGTAAGCCTAACTAAAAAAAATGCCTCGGTTAACAATACACAATTTAAAACCGAGTAAAACATTTTAATTTTAATGCAAGTATTATATAAACTTTGTTATAATTTTCTACTTTAGGACTGTTTTAAATCAACTTTTTTACCAAGATGATTTTTTAAGCCCAGAAATAGTACCAGATCTTGCTAGGTTTAAAAAGCTTAATCTTGAAAATTTTTTAAAAATTCGATTAAATTTCGCTTTACGGTTTGTTAAAATACATCTATTAACAAACCGGGTTTTGTTTTGGCTCCTCGAAAAACTTGCTAATTTTGAAACAGCATTTCATTTTACAATTAACGATAGATTTTCGTTTTTAATTATACTTTTTAAGATAATATTGTCTAATTCTTGTTGAGCAAAAAGTTTTCTAATATTTTTATCTTTTTTAATTTGTTTTTTCATAAATATGATTAAAAAACTACCAAGGAGATAAAAATTTAAATGTCCTGTATTCTTGACATAACTCAATAGATTCGTTTATTACTCTTTTTTCTGTTTCATTATACTTCATTTCAACAAAGCCACTTAACGGAAAATCTTTTCGAAGTGGATGCCCTTCAAAACCATAATCAGTTAAAATTCGCTTTAAATTTGAATGGTTTTTAAAAAAAATGCCATACATGTCTCAAATCTCACACTCATACCAACCTGCTGTGAAGTATAATTGGTCGCACGATAAGATACCTGATAACTCGTGGGTAAATGTTTTAATTCTAATACGGATATTGTAACGGATACTTAACAATTCATATGCTAATTTAAATCGGTATTTGTTGTTTGGGTAATCCACGCCAGTAATGCATGTCAAAATATTGAATTGATAAAGTATGTGATGTTTACAAAAGGTTAAAATATCATACAATAATTTTGATTTTACTACTATTACCAGCTCTGGACCATGAAGTTGAATTTTTTCTAGTGGGCACATTTTAGACAGGTTTTGAATATTTTTTATCATTAGTTGTGAGTTCATTTCTTAAACTTTTGGTACTTTGATTACGGTACTTTTTGTAAAAAAAGTTAGAATTAGTTAACATTGATTCTTTTTTATTTAGCAAACTAAAAAAAGGGCTTTTTTTTGAAAAAGTATATTTTCTATAAGTTTTTAAATAACTTGAATGGTCAAAATATATACAACCGTTTGGGGAAATTTGTAAAGTTTTAAAAGATTTCAAATTGGAATACACTTTCTTACGTTAACGGTCAACCTCACCAAACACAATATCTTGAGTACCTATAATAGTAACAACATCAGCAATTAAATGCCCTTTAGACATGAAGTCCAATGCTTGTAAATGGTTAAACCCCGGAGCTTTAATTTTGCATCTATAAGGCCTATTAGTGTTATCCGATATTAGATAAACTCCAAACTCTCCTTTTGGGGCTTCTGTTCCAATATAAGTCTCTCCAGCAGGAATAGTTACCCCTTGAGTATACATTTTAAAATGATGGATCAACGCTTCCATTGACTGTTTCATGTCAACTCTAGTTGGAGGAGAAATTTTGAAATCATTTGTTTTAACATAACCTGTTGGCATTAAATTTAAACACTGCTCAATTATTTTCAATGATTCTTTCATTTCAAATACTCGAATCAAATAGCGATCATAACAATCTCCATTAGTCCCTACCGGAATATCAAATTTAAGTTTGTCATAAACTTCATAAGGTTGTGCTTTTCTTAAGTCTCAGTAAATGCCAGAACCACGTAACATGACACCACTAAAGCCTCATTGACACGCATCGTCTGCTGTAACGTTACCAATGTCAACTAAACGTTGCTTTCAAATTCTATTTTCTGTTAACATATCTTCCATTTCAATTAATCTTAATGTAAACTGCTCAGTAAACATGTAAATATCATTTAATAAACCCTTAGGGATATCTACTTGTAATCCTCCAGGTCTAAAGTATGCTGCATGCATTCGGGCGCCGGATACACGCTCGTAAAACTCCATTAGCTTCTCTCTTTCTTCAAAAGCTCACAAAAAAGGAGTCATTGCGCCTACATCCATTGCATGGCAACCTACGGCTAACAAATGGTTTAAAATTCGAGTAATTTCAGCAAAAAGGACTCTAATGTATTGAGCACGTTTTGGTATTTTACAATTAAAAAGTTTTTCAATTGCTAAACAATAACTGTGCTCTTGAGCCATCATAGATACATAATCTAAACGATCAAAATATGGTAATGATTGAACATAATTCTTATATTCAATTAATTTTTCTGTGCCTCTATGTAATAAACCGATATGAGGGTCTGCACGATTTACTATTTCACCGTTAAGCTCTAGTACTAATCTCAATACACCGTGAGCTGCGGGGTGTTGGGGTCCAAAATTAATAGTAAAATTCTTTATTTTTTTTAATAAGCTTTTTTTTTTTAACGTCATTGCATAATAATAGCTTTAAACTATTAGTTCTTTGGTGTTATATCAAACCTTACAATTTTAGCTTCAAGCGTTCCAATTGCTGGGATTAAAACAATGAAAAACAGGAAGTAAAAAAGTGTGGCGGCTTGGCCTACTACAACGTAAATGTCTTTAACAGGTTTCTGACCAATTCACCCTAGTAATAAAAAATCGGCAACAAGCAACCAATAAAACACCTTGAAAATCGGCCTAAAAGTGGTACTTCGAATTTCAGAAGTATTTATAAATGGAATTAAAAACAAAATGATAAGAGCTCCTCCCATTGCAGCTACTCCACCAAGTTTGTCCGGAATAGAACGCAAAATTGCGTAAAATGGTAAGAAATACCATTCAGGGACAATGTGGGCTGGGGTCTGCATAGGGTCTGCAGGAATATAATTGTCTGGGTGACCCAAAGCATTTGGAAAATAAAAAACAAAAATTCCAAAAAAAGTTAAAAAACAAAAAAATGCGAATAGATCTTTTACCACAAAATACGGATAAAAAGGAATTTTGTCGCCTTTACTATCTACCCCTAATGGATTATTTGAACCATCTTTGTGTAAAAGTGCTAAATGTAATAAACTTAGGGCAGCAATTATAAACGGTAAAAAAAAATGTAAACTAAAAAATCTATTTAATGTTGCATTATTTACGGTAAACCCTCCTCACAGCCAGTCCACGATAGAGTGCCCAACAACAGGAACTGCTGTTACTAAACTTGTAATTACTGTGGCTCCTCAAAAACTCATTTGACCTCAAGGAAGCACGTACCCCATAAAAGCTGTTCCCATCATTAAAATAAAAATAAGAACACCGGAACATCAAAGCAATTGTCTTGGTTGCATGTAAGAGCCATAATATAAACCACGGAATATATGGCAATATACAACAATAAAAAACATAGAAGCCCCATTTGCGTGAATATAACGGATTAATCAACCATTGTTTACATCCCGCATAATATGTTCAACGCTGCTAAAAGCAAGATCAATGTGGGGCGTATAATGCATAGCTAAAAAGATTCCAGATAAAATTTGAATAACTAAACAGATCCCTGCAGAAGAACCAAAACTCCAAGCGTAGGTTAGGTTTAATGGGCTAGGGTAATGTATTAAATGACCATCTAAAATAGACAATAAGTAATTTCTACCTCATCTTATTGTTTTGATAACAAAAGAGGACATAGGATTACTATAATTGTTTGAATAGTTTATAAAAGGTAGAAATTTGCCAAAAATACTAAGTCTTAGACCATAACTGGAATTCATGTTACCGCTTATAGTTTTAAACTATAAACAGCAATTAGTGTACCCTTGCCGTTTTATCAAAGTTATTAAAAAAGTAAATCAAGTAATTAAACAACAAAATCTTTTTATATATTTTAAGGGCAAAGCCCTACGTTGTAATATATCGGTTTATCATCTCACATTTTTTTCTATTTATTGGCCTAACATGTGGTAAAAAATCTCATACGACGTGGTGCAGTTAAACTTTTATCTTAAATATAAATCACTGCCCACGCTATTTATTGTCAATTCTCGAGTTAAACATTGGAAAAGAAATTTTTGCTAACCTAAGTCTTAGGCCATAACTGAACTTCATACTGGCATTATAGCCTTAGGTCATTTGTAAACAGGTGGTATCGGTTAAGAAATATTTGTTAAAAATGATACTTAATGCTAGAGGCAGTAAAACTTAAGTTTGTCAAACTACCCAGTGCAAAGCTTACAACTTTAAAAATAAGATTACAGGAAAAAAGAGATTTGAACTCCTGACCTTTGGTTTTGAAAACCACTGTTCTACCGGCTGAACTATTTTCCTAGTTAATAAAAACATTTTAAGACAATTATCATTTCGTATGACACACTTTAATTGCTTTTATAAGGCTTAAAACAGCAATAGCACTTATTAGTCAAAAAAACATCAAAAAATGCGCTACAGCACTCGTCAAGTTTCATTAGCTAAAATTAATTTTCCCCGACAAAAAGGGTTTTTCTATTTTTAGATGTTTTTTATATTTTTAAGAGTGGCATGGATATTGCCCACAATAACTATAATACGACTGACCGTAGTTATCATATTCAAGGATATGTAAAATATTTCCGGTTTCATCCTTGGTTACATTTTTTCTCTTTTGTTGCAATATAAACATTCTTGGTTGGTTAGTTTAAAGTTCATATTTACTAAGTCTTTGAAAAAAAAGAAAAAAGGTTTATCGATTTGCTACAATCATCTAATGTATTTAAAAAAAAGTTTAAACTATAATCCATAAAGTTTCCGAAGTAATACGCTTCAAAACCCTTTAATTAGATAACAGGATCAACATGCACTGGAAAGTATAAAATTCTGTAAAAAAAAATTTTTTAATGTTCTGGGGTCTTAAACAATTCGAATTCTAATCACAAACACAAAATTTAGGATTCAATTTTAAATCGTTGCTTATGTTAACGCTTTATTTGCTTAAATTCGAGTGAATTAAAAATTAATGAGCAAATAAAAACAAAAACCTATACCAGCGCTTTTAGTTCATAGAAATTTTTTTTCACAAAGTGATTTGTTTCTTAATTTTTTAAATTTACTTTATGTGTTTATTTGGTTACAGTTATGTCTGTACTTTGTTTTAAAATTTTTTTTTGTCAACGTAGCTTGCCCATTTATTCATTGCTTTTTCCACCTCGAAGGTCTTGACGGCATTTATGCGCATCAATGTTTTTAATCCAAAAAAGCGCAGTTCGTCTTATTTTAGTTCTGGTTTGACACATATTTAATTGATTCCAGTTCACTAGAGACGTTGAATTTCAAAAACCATTGTTAAGGTTTTTAAACATTTATTTCCATTTTGCATCGAAATAATTAGCAAGTAAAAAGCACTCAATACAATAACGTTGCGCAAATCAAAGGTATGAATTTTCAATACCATACTCTAAATTAGATTTGTCTTGATCACTAGAATTTCCCCGTTGGTTATTTATGAATAAAGAACCACGTATAGTGTTATAACTTACAACCCCAAGTAGCGGAAAAAAGAAAGACAAAGTTGTGTACACAACTTTTGGCCAATTGAGGGTTAAACCAATTGATACATTTTCTGAAAATGTATACTATCGACTATAGTTACTAAGTCGTTGTGCGTTTTTACTGCACTGTTTTCCCAGTGGTGTTGCTCTATGGACTTAGTTATAATACCAATAACGTTTGGGTTAAATTGATTATCGAGCTGTTTAAAAATTACTCGGTTAGCTTCCAATGGTATAACATTTACAGGTCCTGTAAGAAAATTTAGAAGCCTTGGTTTAGCTTTCACTTTTAGTGATAAGTCAACATATAGTGGATCTATAGAAAGAGTAGTTTCTTGCTAAATTAGCTTTATTCTACTAGGGTTAAAATATTCAACAATATCGTCAGTTCCAGTTACAAAGTCTGGTTCTTTAACGACTTCTAATTCACCGTTAATGCGGTTATTTTTTATTTTAGTAAGTACGCTTGCTGCTGCAAAAACCATCACACCACACATGGCCTAAAATATTACGTTATTCGTGTCCATTTTTTTTAAAAGCGAACAATGGGATTTGAACCCGTAAAGTTTAGAATCACAATCTAATACCCTAGCTTTAACCTAACTGAGCTATATTCGCCAAATTTTAAGTAACCAACTTAAAAATTTGTATATTATTTAATTATTTTTTTGAGTTTATCTGTTTATCTGTGTTGAAAATTATAAAAAATATGCTATACAAAATGAGAATTGTCTTAAAAAAACTAGTGAATTCCTCCTCACCAGTATACAGTAATGAATAAAAATAACCATACAACATCTACAAAATGCCAATATCATGCGGCAGATTCAAAACCGAAATGATGCGTTGATGTAAAATGGTTATAAACAATCCGTAAAAGAGAAACAACTAAGCAACATGTACCAATAAATACATGAAAACCATGGAAACCTGTAGCCATATAAAAGCAAGAACCGAAAACACTATCGTTAATGTTAAATGGCGCTTCAACATATTCCATACCTTGTAACAAAGTAAAGATTGTAGCTAGTAATATGGTAAAGTATAACCCAATAATTGCTTGTTTTTTTGCTCGCACTATTATTGCGTGGTGTGCTCAAGTAACAGTAGCGCCAGAACTTAAAAGGAAAAATGTATTGGTTAAAGGAATTCCTGAGGTCTGAATTGTTTGTATTGCTTCTGGCGGTCAAACACCACCTAAATTATAAACTGGTGACAAACTAGAATGAAAAAAAGCTCAGAAAAAGGCAAAAAAAAACATAATTTCCGAAACAATAAACAGTACCATTCCTAACCTTAAACCTCGTTGAACTGGAACTGTGTGCTGTTCTTCAAATGTTGCTTCTCTAACAATATCACGCCATCACGTATACATAACGTATAGTAATATAAAAAAACCAATTACAGCAAGCTGTCCACCTCCTAAAAATTTATTCATATATAACACAGTTCCTGATGTCATGAAAAATGCACCTAAGGATGCAACTAAAGGCCAAGGGCTTGGATCTACTAAATGCCAACTATGTTTTGTTTTTAGATACTTAAAACGATTTTTGTTTGTCATCTTTTACTAAAATTTGAAAAAAAGAATTAAAGAAAGAAATTCTCTCAGTTGACTAAAATTGTCTACTATATTTAAAAGAAGATTTAATATGAAATGCATAGTTTAAAATAGGTCTTTAACCTAGTAAGCAAATAAAAGTTTTCAAATGTTTTAACTTAATTCTAATTTTGTCATTATGTAATGGTGAAACTGCACTGTTGGTAACGAAACGATAACAATAGGCATGAAACCGTGATTTACGCCGCAAATTTCACTACACTGCCCAAAAAAAACGCCAATACGTTTGATAAACAAATTCACTTGATTTAATCGGCCTGGACACGCATCAACTTTTAAACCAAACGATGGAACGGTTCAACTATGTAATACATCAGCAGCACTAACTAAAAGTCTTAAATGTGTATTTGTCGGCAAAATAACTCTTTTATTAGTTTCTAATAGTCTAAAATATCCTTGTTTGGTTGTTGGCAGTCCATCCAATGCCATCATATAACAAACGTATTTCAAACTTTGCTCTTGCTTTTGACAAGAGTTAAATTCAGAAATTTCATAACTTCAAAATCATTGGTGTCCTAAAATTTTTAAAGTTAGCTCTGGTTCAGAAATTTCATCCATTGCATATAATAAAGTGAAAGAAGGGGTGGATAAAATTAAAAGTATTAGAGCTGGAATAGATGTTCAAACAATTTCTAGCTCTTTTGAGTGAACAAATTTCGAGCTAAATTTATTGTTATACTCTATAAAATAATGTAAAGTATAGAACAATAATCAACCAATAAACAAAACAATTACTGTTAGCAAAAATAGTAAATGTTTGTTAAAAATTAAAATACCTTCCATAGTAATACTTGCAGGGTCAGATAGATAAGTTTGCCAAAGTGCTGGGCTATCACATTGTGTTGTAAAAATCATTTTTTTGTTAATATGAAATGGCTTTTTTGATCCATTGATTGAAATTCACTACTTTTGTTATTTAATTATTACAAAAAAAAGATATTAAGCTTATTAAACTAACTACGAATAAGAATTGTACGAAATGCTTTTTTTTTCCAAAATGTCTCCATGATGGTCCACGGGGGTTAGATAAATTAAATTCATCAAGTAACTGTGGGCTCTCAAATCTTTATTCGGATCTAATGTTTTATTTTTAATAGTAATAAACAAAGAGTTTATCTCATTTTAGTTCTGTTAATGTAAAAATTCTAAACAAATCAAAGCCATAATCATACAAATAAAGTCAAGATTGAATAAAAAAGTGTATATAATTAAGATTTTGAAAAATATAGTAAGACACAACTCCAGTTAAAACTATAAAAAATAGTTTTTTTATTAGAATTTTTTTTTAGATCAAATACCATATTATCTCTTAAAGCGTGTTACTTTTTCGTATGGTGAGCTGATTTTTCCACTACATCTGGAAGACCCGCTGAAAAAGCATCAAAAAGTACGTAAAAAAAGAATAATGATGATATTGCAGAAACATAAGAACCTCAAGATGCAATTTTGTTAAATATAAAGTATGCATCTGGATAATCTGGAATCCGTCTTGGCATACCTGCAACGCCTAAAAAGTGCATTGGGAAAAAAGTTAAATTTACTCCAACAAAAAAACTCCAAAAATGAATTTTTCCTAATAATTCTGAATAACGCACGCCTGTAAGTTTTTCAAACCAAAAATAAAGACCGCCAAGCATAGAAAATACAGCACCCATAGACAACACGTAGTGAAAATGTGCAACCACATAATAAGTATCGTGTAATGCAATATCTATACCAGAGTTAGCAAGAACGACTCCTGTTACACCGCCTACAGTAAATAAGAAAATAAAGCCAATAGCAAAAAGGCCTGGTGTTCTTAAATCAATAGAACCTCCCCATAATGTTGCAAGTCAACTAAATATTTTGATACCAGTAGGAATGGCGATAATCATAGTTGCAGCAGTAAAATAAGCTCTAGTATCTATATCTAAACCTACTGTGAACATGTGATGCGCTCACACAATGAAGCCTAAAACACCAATAGAAAACATGGCGTATACCATACCAAGGTAACCAAATATAGGTTTTTTTGCTGTACTAACAACAATATGACTAATTATTCCAAAGCCAGGTAAAATTAAAATATAAACTTCTGGATGACCAAAAAACCAGAAAAGGTGTTGAAACAATACAGGGTCTCCTCCTCCAGCGGGATCAAAAAAAGTGGTGTTAAAATTTCTATCTGTTAATAACATTGTAATTGCTCCTGCCAATACAGGTAAAGATAACAACAACAAAAACGCTGTAATCAGAACAGACCACACAAATAAAGGAAGATTATGAAAAGATAAACTTTTTACTCGCATATTAAAAATTGTACAAATAAAGTTAATAGCACCTAAAATAGACGATGCACCTGATAAATGCAAACTAAAGATTGCTAAATCTACAGATCCCCCTGAATGGGCTGTTGCACTTGATAAAGGCGGATACACTGTTCACCCAGTACCAACACCAGCTTCAGTTAACATTGACGCGAATAATAATAATAATGACGGTGGTAATAACCAAAAACTAATATTGTTCATTCTTGGAAATGCCATGTCTGGTGCGCCGATCATTAAAGGCACAAATCAATTACCAAAGCCTCCAATTAATGTTGGCATTACCATAAAAAAGATCATCAATATCGCATGACCTGTTACAATTACGTTATATAAATGGTGGTTATATTCTAAAAAGCTACTATTAGGTTGAGCTAATGTTATTCGAATATACAAAGATAAAGCAGTTCCAGCAACACCTGAAATTGCCCCAAATATTAAGTATAAAGTTCCGATGTCTTTGTGATTTGTTGAAAAAAGTCAACGAGTTACAAATTTATAAATAGGGTTTAATTGCGAATTAGTTATTGACAT